TCTTTGCCTATTTTTTTTTTAGGTTTAGTATCGAGTGGAATTTAATTCTATTACAATGGAAAAGGATTAATAGATTTCTATTCTAGCGCATTGAAATGTGAAAACAGCTACATAATCATATGTTCGAATTAATTGTAGAGTTGAAAAAAAAAGAAAAGAACCAAAGTAAAATACTCTTCTTCACAATATACATACTATGACTAACTAGTTCTACGGTACAAGGAATTCTTTAAATAGAGGAGAAAAAAACTAGAAAAACCAAAAGGTCTTTCCATAATTTATCAACAAAAATGTAGTTCTTTATTACCAGCTTAATAGGTTGATAAATCCACATACCTAAAAATTCATTTCGGACAATTGAACCTTTTCAAATTGTTTTTTTTTAAGAACCAAAAAGATTTGTGCCAAAATAATAGATGCCAAGAAGAACAACAGACCTTGTACACGTAACGGATCTTGAAGCACTATTTCTGCATCCCCCTGACCAAATCCACCCACATTAGGATTACTCGTTAATGGTTGATCAAGTTTCATAGATTCACCTTCTGAAACAAGAAGTTCTGGTCCTGGCGGTATAATATCAATCACTTCACGTCCATCCGATGCATCCACTATCGTTATTTCGTATCCACCTTTTTCTTTTCGTATAATTTTATTTACTATACCTGTTGCTGTAGCATTATAAACATTATTATTACTCTTGCTCCCGTCGGGATAAATCTGACCCCTTCCCCTATTCCCGCCTACATATATAGGATATTTTAAGAAGTGAACATCTCTCTTAGTAGCGGGATCTGGAGAAAGAATAGGAAAGGTAATTTGACTATATTTCTTCCCAGGAACGGGGCCTACCACAAGAATATTTTTTTTTGTGGGACGATAGCTTTGAAAAGACAAATTACCTATCTTTTCTTTAATCTCGGGCGAAATACGATCAGGAGGGGCCAATTCAAAACCCTCTGGTAAAATAAGAACAGCACCTACATTCAAAGTCCCTTTTTTACCATTAGCAAGAACTTGTTTAACTTGCATATCATAAGGAATTCGAACAACTGCTTCAAATACAGTATCAGGAAGTACCGCTTGTGGAACCTCAATATCTACAGGCTTATTAGCTAAATGGCAATTAGCACATACAATCCGCCCGGTAGCTTCTCTCGGATTTTCATAACCCTGTTGAGCAAAAATGGGATATGCATTTGAAATGGGTGCTCGAGTTATTATATATATCATGAGCAATACGGAAATGGATCGGGTAATCTCTTCCTTTATCCAAGAAAAAGCATTTCTAGTTTGCATGGTCGAATCATTCATCCTGAAAATTTCTACAATAAGATTAGGTAGGTTACTGGCATAGTTCCCTATCCATTATTCTGCTATTTACTCAAATGATTTTCCTAGAATATAGGAAGAATACGAGTAGAACAAAAAAGAATAAGTCAATTTTTTAATGTTTCGATACAAAAAAACAAATTTTCTAATTGGATCAGTGGATCGTTTTTTCAGTCATTCATTGAATGATAAATCACTACAAGTGACGGAGATACACGATTTAAATAACGGAAAATCCAGTATTTTAAAATTGTATCTAAAATGACTGGAAAAGTGGAAACAAGACCAGATATAATTTGATTATTCTGAGTAAATCCAAAATCTTTATAGACAGACCCAATCATTAGTTCCCAACCATGAGTTGAATGGAATCCTATACATAAATCAGTTAATAAAAGGATCGAAAAAGCTTTTATTGTATCACTTAAGTTATATAGAAATTCTTGAACCCAAGAGTTAAGAATAATGAGTTCTTGATTACCCCTAATAGAATAACCACTTAGAATAAGGAAACATATTATATTTGTACAGAAATGCAAAATCGTATGGATACGGTCTTGGTTGTTCGTCTCGATCAATTGGATGGTTTCTTTGTAGATTTCCATACGAAGATTTTGAAAATGTGTTTCCGGATATTCCTTTAGCATTTCATCCAAGAGGAACAGTTCCTCGAACTCTATCAATTTCTTTAAAATCGTTTTTTCTTGAATAATATTCAATAAAATTTCGGATTGTTTCGTATTCCACCAATTAGTAATCCAAGATTCCAGACTTTTCTTAAATGTAAAAGAGATGCACCAGGGCAAAAAGACTATAGATGTAAGAAATAGAAGGGGAATGAATGCTTTTTTTTTTGCCATTTTTCGTCTTTAATGAACTCAGTTTCATCTCATTTGTCAACTATATAGAATACTATAATAATTTTTCTATCAAGCATAAGTTCTATTACAAGTAAATACAAGTAATAGAGCCTAGCCTATGTATCAATTTCTAATTTTTTTAATATAAATTGAGAATCGATTCTCTCTTTTTTTATTTGTAATTCGGAAATTTGTTTTTTCCTTTAATTTGGAAATTAAAGAATACAAAATAATACAGAAATCAAAAAATAAATGCTTTCTCTAAGAAAGCATTTATTTTTTTGATACAACGATTTCCATTGGTAGACTCAAGAATATGGAACGATTTCCATCGGTACACTCAAGAATCTGGACAAGTCCCAAGCTTTTTGTATAACGTTGCGTGGAGTCCTATCATAATAATCATCAACAGGAGTCAAAGGAATGGTCCCTTGTTCTCGTGTTTGCATATAAAGGACACCACTACTGGGTTCTGGGTTAGGGTTAGCTTGTAGTATGAGGGACTGAATATCTTCCATACGAACTCGGAGAAAAATACGACGATATGTTCCAGGAAATCCGTAACGAAAAAAACACACCATTCTCTTTTTTTTATCGAAAAAATTATAACCACTCCCCACATTCCAAAAAATTAGAAGCCACCAATGTAAACTTAGAAAGAGACCTGCGATTCCATAGAAAGTCAGGGTGACCCCTTGTGGCAAAAAAGGAACTACAAATTCAGATGAAATCAAAGAGAAAAAATGTCTACCATAATAACTGGAAACTGAAAGATATAACACCCCTAATGAACCTAAAAGAGTGAAAGAAGCCCAGAAGAAATTGATTGGTTTTCGGGACCCCGGTACAATGTCAAGCCATGCGTCTTGTGAACGACAACCATGTTTTTCTGATCCCCAACTAATTAATTTTGGAACATTAACCAATAAAGCAGACATTACAATTAAGACAAGGCCCACTAAAAACACATAAACGTTTATCATAAAATGGGTACCTCAATTTCATATTTGTACCTGTTATTTTTTTTTTTTTTATTGTTATATTAATATTTTTGTTGTTATATTAAATCCTCCTTATCTTATTAAGGTAATATTAATAGTAGTACTTTTGCCCGTATCTAAAAAATCTTGTTTTTTTGAACATGAAGAAATAAAGAAGCCATTGCAACTGCCGGAAATACTAGGCCCACTAAAGGAACAAAAAGGGAAGGTAAGTTTATCATAAAATGGGGTACCTCAATTTCGTATTTGTACCTGTTATGTTATTTTTTGTTGATTGTTATATTAATAATATATATTTTGATTTTTCTTATATTAAAGATAGTCTATAATCACTAGAATTCATATAGACTTATACTAAGTATATCTAAATGAATAGAGATGAATAGATAGATATATCTATTATATACGGAGTATACATAATTAAGTATATAATATAATATAATAGATACATAATCAAAGAAAAAAATGAATAAGATTTATTAAGAATCAAAAGGAAAAATCTAAAAATAATAAATTTTTATTAAAAATAAAGAGTGTAGAACGAAATAACTGGATTTATTTTGCCCTCTATTTCTACAAGAAACATGTGTATGATAATAAATGTTTTTATTTTTATTATTCTTATTTCTATTCTTATCTTATTACTGTGTGTTCTAATTTGATTTTTGTATAATAATAATTTATTATACAAAAATCAAATTAGAGTCTGAATTATTTTTCCGTTTGAGTCAAAGGAAAGAAACCATGGAAATGCAATAACTCACTTAAAACCTCTTTTAAATAATTACGTGGTACGAGTGAATCAAATGCGCCCTTTTCGAATAAAAATTCAGCCGATTGTAAACCTTCGGGCACTTCGATCTTCAACGTTTCTTCAATTACTCTTTTACCTGCAAATGCTATGTAAGCATCGGGTTCGGCAAGAATGATATCCCCCAACATTCCAAAACTAGCTGTTACCCCACCAGTAGTAGGAGATGTAAGTATCGGTACATAGAATAACTTTTGATTGATTTGATAATTATATAAAGAAGCAGAAATTTTAGCCATTTGCATTAAGCTCAAACTTCCTTCTTGCATACGCGCTCCTCCAGACGCACATACTATAATAAGAGGTAAACGTTGATTGGTAGCATATTCAATCAACCGAGTGATTTTCTCACCCACTACGGATCCCATACTACCTCCCATAAACTCAAAATCCATAATACCAATTGCTACAGGAATACCATTTACTTGACCTGTGCCTGTTTGAACCGCCTCCAGTAATCCGGTTCTGTCTTGATAAGAATCAAGACGATCTTGATAATCATCATTTTCAGAAGGTTCGTCTTCGTCTTCCAAACCATTTTCAGAAGGTTCGTCTTCCGAACAACCATTTTCAGAAGGTTCGTTTTCCGAACTATTTGGATAAGAATCATTTTCAGAAGGTTCGTTTTCCGAACTATTTGGATAAGAATCATTTTCAGAAGGTTCGTTTTCCGAACTATTTGGATAAGAATCATTTTCAGAAGGTTCGTTTTCCGAACTATTTGGATAAGAATCATTTTCAGAAGGTTCGTCTTCCAAACTATTTTCAGAAGGTTCGTCTTCCGAATTAAATTCAATGGGATCCACAGAGAACATGTCTTCATCCATAGGATTCCAAGTACCTGGATCAATCAAAAGTTCGATTCGATCTGAACTGCTCATTTTCAAATGACATCCACAGTATTCACAAATATTCATTTTTGATTTAAAAAATCTCTTATAATTGTTTCCATAACAACTGTCGCAGGCAACCCACAAATGCGAAAAATCTTTTGTTATTATACTAGTACTCTCGATTTCACTACTATTTTGGACCTTCTCAGTATCACTATTATTTTCCGGTTCTAAAATGTCACTAGCCTTTTGGAGCTTATCATCATGAGGCTCATCATCAGACTCCTCATAAGGCTTCTGATAAGACTCCTCATAAGGCTCCTCACAAGGCTGCTCATAAGGCTTCTGATAAGACTCCTCATAAGGCTCCTCACAAGGCTGCTCATAAGGCTCCTCACAAGGCTCCTCATCAGGCTCCTCATCAGGCTCCTCATCAGTATCACTGTTATATTCCGGTTCTAAAATGTAACTAGCCCTTTGGAGCTTATCATAATCATCAGTATCATTGTCATTTTCCGGTTCTAAAGTGTCACTATCCTTTTCTTTATCACTCTCACTATCAATTTCCAACCTGACTTCAAATCTAACATCAAATCTGTAATCAAATCTGTAATCAAATCTATAACTGGACTTGTGGAATTTTTCATTTTTATCTTCCTCCTGCGGATTTTTTTCAATGATATTCTCTATAATGGAACTATCAATACCGATTTCAGAAAGCATATAACCTTCAATACAACTATTAATGATATTATTCCAATCATATATGAAATAACTATTACTATCGCTAACTAAAAAAGTTTTATCAGATAGTAAATTCGGTATGTTCATGTCTATAACTAGAATTCTCACTATTGTTTTTACAACCCTGACATCTACATGAATAGTATTATCCATATCAATTAAAATAATATTATCCATATCAGTTAAAATAGATGGGTCTTCATTTACACTGTTATTTTCAATAGGACCAAAACTGTCTATTGATTTACTTAAACCACACCTGTATTCTAAACCCCTATTAAACATCATTGAATTGAACCACCACTTTTCCATAGAATTTTTGCCTCCTATTTACACGAAAATACAATAGATGAATAGTCATTTAAGTTTTACCTCTAAATTCACTTTTTTTAATAAATCAGTTAATAACGAGCGAGTAAGTATTTAAATTTATAACTATTTGTAATCTAAAAATTAAGTCGATATTCTATCAATAAATTGAATATTCTATTTTCATAGTTTGTAAATCTAAAAAATGAATTTCTTTAAGAAAAAAAGGTAATATTTATTCCGATATACTTTTTCCGGTTACTATATCCTTATATTCTAAGGATATATCATGAATATACATGACATATTCTTATATTCTAAGGATATGTCATGAATATCCATGACCTGGGACGGAAGGATTCGAACCTTCGAATAACGGGACCAAAACCCGTCGCCTTACCGCTTGGCCACGCCCCATTTTGACTACTAAATACTATTATGGGTTGTTCGTCAATTCCAGTTCTAAATTTATTCTATAGAATAAATTAAACTGTTACTAGAATTTGGATATGCATAAATATCGAATTAAACTGAATTTATTGATCATTACATAGAATTCAATTAAGATATTGTATGAATATATGATTTCTTCTATTTTTGATTTCAGAATGAAACTGTTTTGAACTGAATAAGTTAAAATGAAATAAGGGATTGGGGGTATGATCTTAGTTGATTCATTTTTTTAGTTTTTTTACTGATTTAGTAATATTCCTATCTATAAATATCAATTCAATAGTTGACTTATTTATATTCCATTATTTTCCATTTTTTCTTTTCAAATTATTTCTATTTCTTTTTCTATATATATTTATAAATCAAAATTGATTTTTTCTTTTCTATTTCATTTTAATATAAAAGTATAATAAAGAAAAATGATAATAATAAATCAAATTCTATAAAATTATATATATAATAAATCATATCATATATATAATAATAACATAATATAAAAAAATACAATAAAAATGAGAATTCAAAAAAAGCAAAAATACAATTTATTTTCTTAAAGAACAACATTTTTGTTATGCTTAATATCTTTAGCTTGGTCTGTATTTGTATTGACTCTGCCCTTTATTCAAGTAGTTTTTTCTTGGCAAAATTACCCGAAGCCTACGCTTTTTTGAATCCAATTGTAGATTTTATGCCAGTAATACCCTTACTCTTTTTTCTCTTAGCTTTTGTTTGGCAAGCTGCTGTAAGTTTTCGATAAGATCTTTAATTTGAATAATGTCCGAAAAAAATTATTAAGATTAAGTTCGAAAATAAAAATGATAACATTTTTAAAGATCAGATAAGTTTTACGGCGTAAATCCTTGATTCCAAATATTAAAATTTTTGGATAGACAATAAAAATCTGGACCATCTCATCATTTCTGTTTTTTCCATTAAAAAATGAAAATTCTATTATTCGATTGGAGTCCACCACCAATACCTAGATCTTGAATTGTGGATATGAAAAAAATTTTGGTAATATAAAGACTCAATTCTTACTACAAAAAAATTTCCTAAGTTTTTTTTTTGAAATTACTTCATTTCTTATAAACTTAGTATCAAAGGAAACATAATATGAAATAGAAGAGAATATATTCTCTTTCTCTGGCGTTTTTTTTTTTAATTATCTTGGAGATTTTGTAATGCTTACTCTAAAACTATTTGTTTACACGATAGTGATATTCTTTGTTTCTCTTTTCATCTTCGGATTCCTATCTAATGATCCAGGACGTAATCCTGGACGTGAAGAATAAGAAAATATTTTTTGTTTTGCTTACTTGTGCTGGATTTTGAAATATTTTTTTTTTTTATCTATTTTACATCTTTAACTAGTAAAAAAAATTAAACAAAGAGGGAAGAAAAAAAAAAAAAGAAACTCCATAATTTCAAAAGAAAAAAATACCAAATCATCAATAAACGGAAAGAGAGGGATTCGAACCCTCGGTACAAAAATTCATACAACGGATTAGCAATCCGCCGCTTTAGTCCACTCAGCCATCTCTCCCCAATTCAAAAAAAAAGAATTATTATGCTTATGATACATCGCATAAACAAAAAGAACAAAAAGTAGGGCTCGAAAAAAGCCTTTTTTATATCTTATTGATTGATAGTCATTTGATATATCTTATCTGTCTTTTTTTTTTTTCTATTTATTATCTATAAATAAATAGAAATAAAGAGAGAATTATTGATTTCATTTTTTATACCTCCAGCAAAAAGAAAATCCAAAAATAAGATTCGCCCCCTTTTCTAAATTTCATTAGGGGGCCCCTTTACGAAACACGTCAACACTCTAATTATCGTAAAATTATGCACCTATTGCATAATTAGGACGTATTCCCTTGTTCGACAAAAGATCCTTTTATATACAATAATTGTATTGTAGCGGGTATAGTTTAGTGGTAAAAGTGCGATTCGTTCTATAGATCCCTTAATAGTTAAGGGGTCCCTTGCGTGATTCATATCACGATCAAAAACTTTATTTCTTACTTAAAGGGATTTAATCCTTTATACCTCTCAACGAACGATTCGAGGAATAACATACATTATCGTAATTTGTATAGAATTTAGATTAGAATTGATTCTAAAATTATGAAACATAAGTTTTTGCAATTGGATCCAGAATCCAAATTTTTGAATATGAGTAAAGGATCCAGGGAGAATGATATAGAAAATTTGTTTCCAATCGTAACTAAATCTTCCATTTTTTTTATTATTTGTTTTGTATAGGAGAAATTGAAGCAAAATAGCTATTAAACGATTTTTTTAGTTTACTAGAAACATCAACATATTTATTAAGCTCGACGGAAATTTTATTCTTTTCCTAAAGATTCTCTCAAATAGAAATAGAGAACGAAGTAACTAGAAAAAAGCAGATTGTTCTAATACTCCTCTTCTAGAGGGATCATCTAAAAAGCAACGTGTTTTAAATGTATTCATACCGAAAGGCTGACATAGATGTTATGGGTCATTTTTTTTTTCATGTATTCCATCTATCTCTTAAATTATTCTGTAAAGGAGCTGAATGAAACAAAAGTTTCACGTTCGGTTTTGAATTAGAGACGTTCATTCATGAACGTCGACTATAACCCTTAGCCTTCCAAGCTAACGATGCGGGTTCGATTCCCGCTACCCGCTTATATCCTATTTCTCTATATATTCTATTTGAATCTATTTTTTTCTATTATCGAATTCATTATTCTTATCTAAATGAGTTCATTTTTTTAAAGAACAATTTAGTCTTATTCTATTTAGAATAATTATTCTAAATATATTCTCATATTCTCATAGATAGAGTATTTTTTAGAATTCTTAGAATTTTTTTTTCTTTTCCTTTTCACGAAAATTTCGTGAAAAGGAAAAGAAAAAAGAAAAGCGTCCATTGTCTAATGGATAGGACAGAGGTCTTCTAAACCTTTGGTATAGGTTCAAATCCTATTGGACGCAAATTTTTTCCATATCAATTTTATTGCAATTGCCTATATATTAATTATACCTATATATTAATTATATTCGTATCTTTATAAAAATATATTCTGAATTTATTATCTTTATTATTCTAAAATTCTTTATAAATTTTAAATTAAAGAAAAAATATTAAAATTAAAAGATACTAATTATGAAAATATTAAAAATAATAAAGGTATGAAATTTTTAATCAATTATTAATTAATTTTTTTCTACTTGTTCCTGAAGTAAAAAGAGTTCCATCTGTTCCTGAATAGCTTCCTTCAAAAGGGCTTCTGCTTCCCCAGTGAATGTCTTGGTAGAAGATATGATTTCGTTAAATTTAGGTTTATTCGTTTTTAAATAAGCCCTTAACTCAACGAGAAATTTCCGTACCTGATCAATTTCTAATGAATCAAGATAACCATTCGTTCCAGTATAAATAGTTATTATCTGTTCTTCCACAGTGAGAGGAGCTGATTGGGATTGTTTAAGCAACTCGCGCAATCGTCGACCTCTTGCCAATTGATTTTGCGTAGCTTTATCGAGATCAGAAGCGAATTGTGCAAAAGCTTCTAATTCTGCGAATTGTGCCAATTCCAATTTTAATTTACCAGCTACCTGTTTCATGGCTTTAATTTGAGCCGCCGATCCAACTCTGGAAACGGAAAT